TATCCTTTTCTCAACGATCATTAATCGGGCGTCGTTTTTTCGATCCTCGCCGGTGGAAACGACCGATGCGATATATAGCCAATCATCTATTTTCAAATCCTGTCCGGAATGAGATGTCTCAATATTTTTTTCAAATAAGTACAAGTGCTGGAAAAGCTCGTATATCTTTCACATATCCACCGAGTTTGTCTACTTTTTGGGATATGCTCGAAGAAAATCATTGGGCGCACTCGGACCATCCATTAGTTGTCTCGGACCCATATAAAGAATGGGTTGATACCAACGAACAACACAGGGGGGACCTAGCATATGAATTTGTAAGCCGAAAAGCATTCCTAGACGAAGGCGCTCTTATCTTCGATGTGCTGGAAAAGAGTAATAGATTGTACAACCAAGAAGATTCAAAGGAATCCAAAAAGAAAGAGGAGAAAAAGTCCAATGAGGAAGAGCAAGAGGAAGAATCCACAGAATACTTACCTAAGTGGTCTGATCCTTCCTTGAACGGACCATATCGTGTAACAATCCACGGAAAAGAATTCAATTCGATAGAGAAAAAAATAGATTCTATGAATAGAATTCCTCTCAAAAAGGTTTTGTTAGATAGGGACCAAATAACTCATCCAACGGATCAAAAAAAAAGTGATGAATTTGAAGTGAAAGAAATCAACAAAATAGTTCCTCGATGGGTATACAAGTTAACCACTGACTTAATTGATCAAGACCACGAAGAACTAACAGAGGAGGATAAAGAAAAACTCCGGAAGGAAAGTTTCAAAAAAGGTCTAGGTCTAGGGAACGAAAAGAGAGATGAGGAAGAATTTGACCTCATGACAATGGCAGTCTACAGGAATGAACTTGTGGATAGGGACCAGATTGTGGAGGAGAGGGTTGTTAGTAAGAACGACGACGAAGAGGAAGACGAGAAGGATGAGAGTTACTTAGAGTTTGTCGACGAACCCGATTTTGATCGTTCGATAATCAAGTGGTCGATGCGCTCTCAAAGACGTAAAATCGTCACTTTGAAAAGCTGGCAACCAAATGTTACTGCGCCCCTTTTTTATCACCGGCACGAAAACATTATGCCTGCTTTGTCTTTCTTTTTTGGTTTGTTTTTTGACTGGGATTGGTCTTTGCTTTTTGATTTGTCTTTCGATACCTCCAAAATTAGGAGGCTCTTTAGGAATGAGGTGCAAAACGTACTAGCATTAGTACTAGCATTAATAAAAAAAATTCAGTCAGCATATGAAAAAATAGGAGATGAACCGGGGGTGGAGGAGAGAAACGAGAATGAGGAAGAAGAGAGGAGAAGAACGATAGATATGTGGGTAGAAATCATTCCATCCGGCCAAGAAATAAGGACTTATATGTTATTAGGACAGTCGATTCTTAGAAAAAAGATAGTATTACCGTCATTAATCATATTCAAAAATGTGCTTCGTAAACTTTTATTTCAATCTCCGGAGTGGTCCCAAGATTGGAGGGCCTTGCGTAAAGAAAAGCATTATATATCCACATTTACTGGTATTGCACTATCTGAGTTCACTGGTAGTATTGGTACTGAACTATTTGAGACCGAACTTCCAGAAAACTGGGAAGAGGACGGTATTCAGATAAAAATCGTATTTCCTTTCGTTCTGAAACCCTGGCGGAAATCTAAGAAACGAGCTCCTCATAAAGCTCGAATGAAAAAAGATAAAGCTGGAGGAAAAAAAAAAATAACTTACCGTTATTTAACTGTTTCTGGAAAGGAAACGGCAATCCCCCTTGGTTCTCCCGTAAAGCGAAAACACTCCTTTTTAAAACGAATTCTTAACTCATTCCAAACAAAGATTCGAAGAGTCCCAACGAGATTCTTTTTGTATCTAAGAAAGTGTCTAAGAATGTGTCTAAGAATGTGTCTAAGAATACAAATAATAAGAGAAATGGTAAGAATGATAATCAAAATCCAACGTTTTTTCAAAGAAAAAACAAGGAGGATATCTGACCCAAGTAAAAATAAGGAGGATTACAGTAATACGATCATCCCTGAATCAACTATTCGAATTGGATCCATGCATGGGGAAGATTCTTCAATGAAACAAAGAAGGATTCAGGACCTGGATGAGAAAAGAATCAAAACAATAGACCAAATCAATAGCATCAAGGAAAGGCAGAAAAGAATGGGAACTCGTGATATAGCTAAAAGAACGGAATCAAAGAAAGAGAGTTTGAAAATATTGAAAAAACAAGAAAGTAGCCAATTAATTACTAAATGGAACGATTTTAGAAAATCGTTGATTGAAAGAATATACATGGATATCTTTCTATGTATCATTCCCATTTCCAAGAAAAATGTACCACTTTTTCTTGACTCGACAAAAACGATTATAAATAAATACAGTTCCAATAATGAAACAGGAATGGACCCCATTTCGATTATAAAAGATACTTTGATTATTGGTAAGAAAAATGCAAAGATTCACGGGGATTTTTCTTCTTTGTCCCAAATCCATGTATTTTACAAATTACTGCAAACCAATTGGATTCCCAAATCTATCTCCGAAGTCCTATTTCAATTTCAATACTACAAAAGACGTCTCTTAAAGGCGAATCCAATAATAACTGCTGAATGGAAAAGCTGGTTAAGGACTTGTTATCCATCCCATTTATCTCATCTAAACTGGTCTAAATTAGCGCCGAGAGAATGGAGAAGGTGGGTTAATCAATGGAGAAGGAGGGTGAGGGTTAATCAACATGGTCCCATTCCAAATGACGACTCGGAGGATTCATATGAAAAATATCAAGGGATTGGTTCTGATAGACAGAATCAATTCGGTTTATTGATTTATAACATAGTAAGCAAAAGATATAGAAGATATAGAGACGATCTTTTAGCGTATCAATATTTTATATCTAATAAATCACTTTTCAATCAGAAATCTAATAGATATGAATCATTCTTCAATCATATATCAGAACAATATGCTATTACTGATAAATATGTGAAAGAATTTCATATATATGAATCACTCTTCAATCATATATCAGAAAGTAGAACTCTTAAGATAACTCTTAGTAATTACAATGATCCAAATGATAGGGCGGAAAATCTAGATGATAGGGATGAAAATCTAGATAGAAAGTATGTTGAATTCAGCCATTTTCTTACTAGAGAGACAAAGGAGACTAGGACGAAGAGAGATCGCGGGACCAACACTAAGAAAAATACTGAGACGGGTCCCAAAAAGAAAGATCCTTTTTCTCTCTATTTACAAATGACGACTCAAAAGGCAGAAGAAAAGGCAGAAGCAAGATTTATTCTTTTTGATTGGGTGGGAGGACCGCCTGGGATGGTGAATTCTAGATGGGAGTGGTTGAGGTATACTGGGTTCTTCCCAGAATTGCTACGACTTGATTATGATAGATATATGACTGAACCTTGGATCATACCAATCAAATTACTTCTATTTAGTTTGAATGGAAATAATCCAAGTGATCTTTCCATAGGAGCTAATCAAAAAGAATCTGTTGAATTATACACTCAAAAGCAGCACGAAGAAACCCAGAAGGATCAAGTGAATCTTAGCTCAAGGGAAGAGGAGAAAGTACAAAATAGTGTATCAGATAGAGTAAGGAAAGGAAACAATTTGGAACTCACCGCCATGGAATTAGCCAGTCAAAACCATGAAATGAAGAGGAAATATAAGAGGGGGCTGGGGGACTTCGACCAGCTTGTGGAACAATTTTTCATTTCTCAATTCGGATGCTATCGTTCTGAGTTCGATGAACACATGACTAATATACTCTTCCTAGGTGCTATAGTAGCTAAAACGTCGGGCGAGACGGAGGGACAGAAAACGCTTCAAATTATTCTTCGAAAAAGAAGAATAGACATGTGGACAGTATGGATTGGTCTTCCTAGATCCCCTTTTCCACCTTTGGTAAACGAAGATCCGCCTGAATTCTTGATTGAACCGCGTACTTTTGCTATACAATGGGATGGAATTGGGATTATGTATCAAACCATAGCTATGTCATTCGCCCCTAAGGTTAAGTACCTAAGTAATCTTAATCTAGGATACGAAGAAAAAAGACAGAATTCTGATTTCTTTCTTCTTGATACGATTTTCGCTCCTAGACACAATAGAAAATTGACAGGATACCTGGGTTTGTATATATTTGTAGTCCATCTAGTGTATGCGGCGAGGGGGGGGTTCTAATTTTCTTGCTCCTTTCTTATGCAGTGTATGAGGCTAGTAGGGGGTGATAGGGGGGGAAATAAATAGATTGTGGCATACTTATAGGTAGGTATTCTGATAATGATAACTATTTAGTGACGCATCAATTGGACCCGTAAATCAATTGACAAGATTTTCTTTTCTCGGGTCCAAAGAATTTCATTATCTTTCTTAGGTATGGGAGACATCCCATACCTTTGTATCCTGCATTATTTTTATTGATGTCACTCTATTTTGAATTTGTTTGATAGAAAGAGATAGAAGTAGTATCTAAGAGTATTATATGAATGAATCGGGATTATTGTGTACACCAAATCGAAATAGTATTCTTACTACTGATTGGCAAGTGTGCAAATGAAAAGAAAGAAAAAAGGGAGAATCATTTTTTTATATGGCCAAAAATTCGTTCATGTCGGTTATCGCACAAAAAGAGAAAAAGGGATCTGTCGAATTTCAAGTATCCCTTTTTACCAATAGGATAGATAGGCTTACTTCGCACTTGGAACTGCACAGAAAGGACTATTTATCTCAGAGGGGCCTGCGTCAAATTCTGGAGAAACGTAAAAGACTGCTGCTTTATTTATCAAAGAAAAATGGAGCACGTTATAAGGAATTAATTGGTCAATTGGGTATTCGTGAACTAACGAGTAGTTAATTTGGAATTCATTTTTCGTTTGAATTATGGTCCTCATTAGATCTTGCGGTTTTTGATTTTTATGAATCTCCTTTCGTTTTCAAGGATGCAAATAATGAATGTGGGATCGGAGAAGAAAAGATATGACTGTACCAGACACAAAAAAAGACCTCTTCATAGTCAATATGGGGCCTCACCACCCATCAATGCATGGTGTTCTTCGACTCCTTCTTACTCTAGACGGTGAAGATGTTATTAACTGTGAACCCATATTGGGTTATTTACACAGAGGGATGGAAAAAATTGCGGAAAACCGAACAACTATACAATATCTACCTTATGTGACACGCTGGGATTATTTAGCTACCATGTTCACAGAGGCCATAACGGTTAATGGGCCGGAGAAATTGGGAAATATTCAAGTACCTAAAAGAGCCAGCAATATCAGGGCAATTATGCTGGAGTTGAGTCGTATAGCTTCACATTTGTTATGGCTTGGAACCTTTATGGCCGATATTGGTGCACAGACTCCTTTCTTCTATATTTTTAGAGAGAGAGAATTAATATATGATCTATTTGAAGCTGCCACCGGTATGCGAATGATGCACAATTATTTCCGTATTGGGGGAGTAGCTGCGGATCTCCCCTATGGATGGATAGATAAATGTTTCGATTTCTGCAATTCTTTTTTAACGGGAGTTGTTGAATATCAACAGCTTATTACGCGCAATCCCATATTTTTGGAACGAGTTGAAGGGGTAGGCTTTATTTGTACAGAGGAAGCAATAAATTGGGGTTTATCAGGACCTATGCTACGAGCTTCCGGAATCCCATGGGATCTTCGTAAAGTGGATCGTTATGAGTCTTATGATGAATTCGATTGGAAAGTACAATGGCAAAAGGAAGGAGACTCCTTAGCTCGTTATTTAGTACGAATGGGTGAAATGACAGAATCTATCAAAATTATTCAACAGGCTCTCGAAAGAATTCCGGGGGGGCCCTATGAAAATTTAGAATTCCGACGCTTTGATACAACAAGAGATTCAAAATGGAATGATTTTGACTATCGATTCATTGCGAAAAAGCCTTCTCCCAACTTTGAATTGTTAAAGCAAGAGCTTTATGTGAGAGTAGAAGCTCCAAAAGGAGAATTAGGTATTTTTCTGATAGGGGATCATAGTGTTTTTCCTTGGAGATGGAAAATTCGTCCACCGGGGTTCATCAATTTGCAAATTCTTCCTCAGCTAGTTAAAAGAATGAAATTGGCTGATATCATGACAATACTAGGTAGTGTAGATATCATTATGGGAGAAGTTGATCGTTGAAATGATCATTGATATGAAAGAAAGACTAGCTATCCATTCTTTTTTCATCTGGGGATCCAGAAAGGAGGTCTCTGGTATCATACGGTTACTTGTACCTATTTTGACTCTTGTATCGGGAATAACACTAGGCGTATTAGTGATTGTGTGGATGGAAAGAAAAATATCTGCAGGGATACAACAACGAATTGGACCTGAATATGCCGGCCCCTTAGGCATTGTTCAACCTCTCGCAGACGGGATCAAACTACTTTTCAAAGAGGATCTTCTTCCATCTAGGGGGAATACTCGTTTATTCAGTGTCGGACCATCCTTAGCGGTCCTCTCAGTCCTACTGACTTATTCCGTAATTCCTTTCGGATATCACCTTGTTCTAACCGATCTTAGTATAGGTGTTTCTCTATGGATCGCCATTTCAAGTATTGCCCCTATTGGACTTCTTATGTCAGGATATGGATCAAATAATAAATATTCCTTTTCAGGTGGTTTACGAGCTGCTGCTCAATCTATTAGTTATGAAATACCATTAACTCCGTGTGTGTTATCAATATCTCTACGTGTGATTCGTTAGAATAGAAACTCTTATCTCTTTTTATAGAAAAAAGGTTGAATATATGAAACTCTTTTTTTCTTCATCATGGGGATCGATGAACCAGATAGTTATATGAGTAAAACAAAACAGCTTCTAAATCGGCAGTAAGAAAATGGAGTCTCATTCCCTATGTACGAGAGTAAGTGGAGCTAAGCATAACTGGTGAAAACTGTTTACCCCAAGTGCTGGTTGAGTTGATTAGGTCATCATGACTTGAAGCGGGCGAAAAAGATCAACTGTATGGAGTTTTTACTTTTGTATGTATTACCCTATGGGGGATCAATCCGAATGGAGTGGAAGGTTAGAAACACCAAGGTACGAAAAAGATTAGTAATGGAACTAATCTAAAATATGCACGCGGATATTTTGGAATAAAAGGAATCATAATGAGGACTTGAAGTTAGTAGAAATGATCAAAGAGTACTTCCCCATGATCTCGGTCCAGAGTAGAACTCCTATCCACTGATTCAAAAATCACTATCAGGAACGAAGTAATTCTTTATTAGGACCCACGAGAAAGAAGAGAAGAACAGGAACAAAAAAGGTTGGAAATCTCGATTGCTATAACGAGTATTTCATTGAAGAATCAAGTTATTACTGAATACAAATGAATAAAGGATGAGATAGATTCTGAAGCATGTTTTTATTTGTTATTGTAGATTTTCTTATGGCGGACAGAATCCCAATGGTCTATCTACTTATCACCATTCATTCCGATGAATCCTTATTTTCTCCTATGGGATAGGGAATATCAAAGCATTTATTCGTGACCATTGAGGAGCCGTATGAAGTTGAGGTTTCATGTACGGTTCTGGAATAGTGACGAAAACCGTGATGTTATCGTCGACTATGATTATCTAACAGTTCAAGTACGGTCGATATAGTTCAGGCACAGTCAAACTACGGTTTTTGGGGTTGGAATCTTTGGCGTCAACCTATCGGATTTCTAGTTTTTATAATCTCTTCGCTCGCGGAATGTGAGCGGTTGCCCTTTGATTTACCAGAAGCCGAGGAGGAATTAGTAGCAGGTTATCAAACCGAATATTCAGGCATTCCATTTTCTTTCTTTTATGTTGCTTCTTACCTAAATCTACTAGTTTTTTCATTATTCGTAACAGTTCTTTACTTAGGGGGGTGGAATCCTTCTATTCCATACATACTAATTAACGGGATTTTTGAAATCAATCCAACTAGTGTGATCCTTGGAGCAACAATCAGTATCCTTATTACACTGGTTAAAGCTTATTTGTTCCTGTTTCTTCCTATCGCAACAAGATGGACTTTACCCAGGATGAGAATGGACCAACTATTAAATCTTGGGTGGAAATTTCTTTTACCTATTTCCCTAGGGAATCTATTATTAACAACTTCTTCTCAACTCCTTTCGCTGTAACAAAATAGGATATTCTGGATAGTACTACCAGAGCAGGAGAAAGAAAGATCAAATTATTCATGCATATTCACGATATGTTTCCCATGGTGGCTAGGTTCATGAATTATGGTCAACAAAGAGTACGAGCTGCAAGATACATTGGTCAAAGTTTCATGATTACCTTATCTCACGCGAATCGTTTACCCGTAACCATTCAATATCCCTATGAAAAATCGAGAACATCGGAGCGTTTCCGTGGACGAATCCACTTTGAATTTGATAAATGCATTGCTTGTGAAGTATGTGTTCGCGTATGTCCAATAGATCTACCTGTTGTTGATTGGAAACTAGAAAGAGATATTAGAAAGAAGCGGTTGCTTCATTATAGTATTGATTTCGGAATCTGTATATTTTGTGGTAACTGCCTTGAGTATTGCCCCACCAACTGTTTATCAATGACTGAAGAATATGAGCTTTCTACTTATGATCGCCACGAATTGAATTATAACCAAATAGCTTTGGGTCGGTTACCAAAGTCCGTAAGTGGAGATTACACAGTTCGAACAGTTCGGACTTCGACCCCAAAAAGATCTATGGATAAACCCCTTGATTCCAGAACGATTCCCAATTAATAAAGAAGAGAAGTTTGTTTGATCGAATGTAGGTAATTTTCTTTCATTTTGGTTGCTCATACAAATTTGAATGCTATTTGTTAGGATTATGGCTCTATTCCCAATCTATTCATATTTCTTTATTTGATTATTTCAAAATAGGATTTTTTCCATAAATAAAGAAGGAAAGAAGCCAGATTCTTCATTACTATCCACTTACGCTATGTGTAGAGAGTATAGTAAATCAAAAAAGGGCTAACCCACTTTTTTCCTGATCAGTAAAATCATGGGATATTTGAACTTATTTATCTTTTCTTTTGCACATAATGGATTTACCTGGGACAATACATGATATTCTTTTAGTATGTCTAGGATCCGTTCTTATATTAGGAGGTCTAGGAGTAGTATTATTTACCAATCCTATTTATTCTGCCTTTTCATCGGGATTAGTTCTTATTTGTATATCTTTATTTTATATTTCATCCAACTCTTATTTTGTAGCTGCTGCACAACTCCTTATTTACGTGGGAGCCATAAATGTATTAATCCTATTTGCTGTTATGTTTATGAATGGGTCAGAATATTACAATAATTTTTCTATTTGGACTGTTGGAGATGGGTTCACTTCAGTAGTTTGTATAAGTATTTCCATTTCACTAATTGCTACTATCTCAAACACGTCATGGTACGGAATTGTTTGGACTACAAGATCAAACCAAATCATAGAACAGGAACTCACAAGTAATGTCCAACGGATTGGGATTCATTTATCAACAGATTTTTCTCTTCCATTTGAACTTCTTTCTATAATTCTTTTAGTTTCCTTGGTGGGCGCAATTTCTATGGCTCGTCGGGAGGGAATAAATACTTACAATTTAGACTAACAAATCAAAAAAAAAAGAAATCCTTTTTTCTTTGATTGTTATCATGTCACATGGATTCCCTCAGAAAGAATATTCTTATTATTTCATGGGACATATTGAAATCCTTTTAGTTCAACCTATCCCCAACGCCCTTCTTGATCCTGTATTTCTTCTATATTGATTTTCTTATATGATTGAGGATCTGATTCCATTCAACATTTGCTTTAATCAATTATGATAAATAATGAAATGAATCGAGATTGACGAGGAGTTGATCGATGATGCTCGAGCAGATACTTGTTTTGAGTGCCTATTTATTTTCTATTGGGATATATGGATTAATCACAAGTCGAAACATAGTTAGAGCACTCATGTGTCTTGAACTTATACTGAATGCTGTTAATATCAATCTTGTAACATTTTCCGATTTATTTGATAATCGCGAATTAAAGGGCGACATTTTTTCCCTATTCGTTATGGCTATTGCAGCCGCTGAAGCTGCTATTGGCCTGGCCATTCTTTCTTTGATCCATCGTAACAGAAAATCAACGCGTATCAATCAATCCAATTTGTTGAATAAATAGTCATAATAATGACTGATAGAAATAAAGATATATATGTGACTCTGTCAGAATATACATACACTTATGGGCCCATGGATCATTACATAACTAACAAACACGGATTAGGAATCGAAGTGAGCTAGCATCTTCTTTCATATTGTCATATATAGTTATAGTAAGTAATTCATTCAAACAAATTCAATGATTAGAAAAAATGTGTACAACTCATATGACTGTGCATTATGAAAGATAAGAGATCAAAGTATCTTTGCCATATCTGATGAACAGAGCAGAAATAGATTGATAAAAGCATTCTGTTCTAATCTAATCACCGATTCATCTGGTGTTCACAATATTGAATCATTTACTAATCCTTTCATTTTACCGGATAGAAAATTTATGACGTTTCAAAAAATTAATAGATCCAATGTCACACTCAGTAAAAATTTATGATACATGTATAGGATGTACCCAATGCGTACGAGCATGTCCTACAGATGTACTGGAAATGATACCTTGGGATGGATGTAAAGCTAAGCAAATTGCTTCCGCCCCAAGAACAGAGGACTGCGTGGGTTGTAAGAGATGTGAATCCGCTTGTCCAACCGACTTTTTGAGTATACGGGTTTATTTATGGCATGAGACAACTCGCAGCATGGGTCTTGCTTATTGATAGGGCACAGAAAACTTTTCTTGAATCTATTTGATTCCTCTTTACCAGTAAAAACCCGCGCGGGATCCATTAATTCCGAGTGCGGGTTTTTATTTGATGGTCAAATCAAAGTGTATTTTGTCTTTACTACGAGTCATTTTTATTGGTTAACAATAATTGTTGTTTTGCCCATATCCGCGGGTTCTTCAATTGTCTTTCTACCTCATAGAGGAAATAAGGTGGTTCGATCATATGCCATCTGTATCTGCTTATTTGAACTCCTTCTAACAACCTATGCCTTTTGCTATCATTTTCAATTAGATGATCCATTAATCCAACTGGGGGAAGATTTAAACTGGATAAATACCTTTGATTTTCACTGGCGACTAGGAATTGATGGACTTTCTATAGGACCCATTTTATTGACAGGATTTATCACTACTTTAGCTACTTCAGCGGCCCGGCCAGTTACCCCAAATTCGCGATTGTTCTATTTCCTTATGTTAGCTATGTACAGCGGTCAAATAGGATTCTTTTCTTCCCGAGATCTTTTACTATTTTTCATTATGTGGGAGTTGGAGTTAATTCCTGTTTACCTACTTCTGTCCATGTGGGGAGGAAAGAAGCGTCTGTACTCCGCTACAAAGTTCATTTTGTACACTGCGGGGGGGTCCATTTTTCTTTTAATGGGCATTCTAGGTATGGGTTTATATGCTTCCAATGAACCAAGATTCCATTTTGAAACATTAGCTAATCAACCCTATCCTGCGGCATTGGAAATAATATTTTATTTGGGCTTCCTTATTGCTTATGCTGTTAAATCACCGATCATACCTTTACATACATGGTTGCCGGATACCCATGGGGAGGCGCATTATAGTACATGTATGCTTCTGGCTGGAATCTTATTAAAAATGGGAAAAAAGAAGAAATAAAAATATTGATACAAAGAAAAAATAGAAAAAGAGATAAGAAGAAATTCTTCCTCCAACAAAGTATTTAATCCCCTCTCCTATAAAGAAACTTGTAATTCCAATACCATTAGCAATTCCATCAAGTACTTGTTGATCAAAATAATGAACTATCTCCGATAATCCTCGTATACCCTTAATAAAGACTTTTTCATAATAAAGATCTATGTAAGCTCGATTATATGACCAATTATATATCAAATTTATTATACGCTCTAGTAGAATCCTTATTCTTAGATATTGTTGACAAAAGAAATTTATGAAATCCAAATTTTGTAAGGGCGAATAGACAGATCCATAAAGAAGTAATGCTGTGTATATTCCTAAACAAGCTATAGTGACGGAATAAATTGCCTTTGTGGTAAATTGATACCAATCAACACTTGAATTTTCATGTAAGAGTTTCATAGCTGGAGTTAACCACTTTGATAATATATCAACCTCTATTCCTTTTTGAACGAAAGGAACTCCTATGCATTCTATAAACAGAGTAAATGCAACTAATATAATCAATGGAAATAGAAGGGTATTATCAGACTCATGGGGATACAGAAAATGATCTTTATTCAAAAAAGAACCACTAAATGAGGATTGCATCTTTGTTACATAACCAGCAATTTCATAAATATTAGTAGTAGGATTCGAAAAAGAGAAAGGATTTTTATCATTATTGATTGTTGAAGCAAGGAAGTTTCTCACAACTGATTTGGAACCTTTTTTTCCCCATACGGATATTGAATATAGCGAACCATTTAGATAACCACTATAATTTTGAAAATGAAGACGTAAATGGCCTTCGAAAGTAAGTAAATAAAGACGAAACATATAAAATGCAGTTAATCCCGCTGTGTAACAAGCTATTACCCCAAAAATTGGTGAATACAACCAACTATCATTAAGAATTTCATCTTTGGACCAAAAACAAGCCAAGGGAGGAATACCAGAAAGCGAAAGCGTACCTAACAAAAAAGTAGTTTTTGTAATTGGCATATATCTTTTTAAACCCCCCATAAGGACCATGTTTTGACTCTTAGCTGGAGAATATCCAACAATTGCTTCCATTGAATGAATAATGGACCCGGATCCTAAAAATAACAATGCTTTAGTATAAGCATGAGTGATCAAATGGAATAAAGCGGCTCGATAAGAACCTATACCTAAAGCTAACATCATATAGCCCAGTTGAGACATTGTGGAATAAGCTAAACCTTTCTTAATGTCTCTTTCAGCAAGAGCTAAAGTAGATCCTAATAATATCGTTATTAAACCTATGAGAGAAATCATATTCATTAGGTAAGGTATAAGTTCGAAAAGAGGAAAAAGCCGAGCGACCAAAAAAATTCCTGCTGCTACCATAGTGGCAGCATGTATAAGAGCCGAAATGGGAGTGGGTCCCTCCATAGCATCAGGTAACCATATATGAAGAGGAAATTGCGCCGATTTAGCAATTGCGCCAAGGAATAATAATAGGGCCAATATCATAGCAAATAAAGAATGAATATCATTATTATGGATGAAATGATTAAGTATTTTGCATAAATCTCGAAATTCAAAACTTCCTGTCATGAAATAACAGCCTAATATTCCTACTAATAAACCAAAGTCCGCCACACGATTAGTTATAAAAGCTTTTTGACAGGCAGTTGCTGCAATTGGGCGGGTAAACCAAAATCCTATTAATAAATAAGAGCACATTCCCACGAGTTCCCAAAAAATATATAGTTGTATGAAATTGGGACTAGTAACCAATCCAAGCATGGAAGCGGTGAAGAAACTAATATAAGCAAAAAATCGAAAATATCCTTGATCATGAGACATATAACCATCGCTATAGATAAGAACCAAGATTCCAACAGTAGTAATTAGCATCAACATAATAGAAGTAAGTGGATCGATCAAGTAGCCAACCTCTAAACAAAAATCACTGTTGATGATCCAAGGCCATAGATATTCATAAAGAAAACTACTATTTATTTGTTGTATGGACAACTTGGTTGAAAAAGCCATAACTATAGTTAGCAAAAGAATACTTGGAAAAGCCCATATACGACGAATATTTTTTGTTGCCGTCGGAATAAGGAGGAGCCCCAATCCTATTAACATAGTAACTATAAGTGGAACGAAAGGGATAATCCACGCATATTGATATGTGCCTTCCATAAAATAGAACTTTTTTGTTTTATCTTCATTTATTATAATTATTTAAATTTTTTTATTTCCAGTTCATATTCACTAGCTTTATTATTGCCAATTATTCTCTTTAAATAATCAAAAACTAAATAGAATTAGGATACAAAACAAAAAGGCACTTTTGCAGATAAACAAAAAAAAAATGGGATCTTATCAACTAGTTATTCTAAGGTAAATCTTAAAACTAAGCAGTATTTCTTATGGATCATGACTTATAAATAAAATAACTCTATTCAAGAAAATCTAGTCATTTTACTGGATTTGCAATCACTAGTAAATGTTTTATACTCATTGATTGGTTTACATTGGATTCAACTAAAAATGATATGGTCCCACTTGTTAATCAATAGAATAAAAAAGATACTTAAAGAACCTTAATGAAGTAATATATGATGAAAGAAATTCAATAATAAAACGGAACTGCACGAAAAATATATGGAATATTATATATACCGAAAGATTAATTGGAATTTTTTTTTACCATTTATTCTAATAAGAATGCCATAACAAAGAATGATGATTTTATTATTGATTAGGATCAAGGGCTTATGCTACGAATGAAATAGGTCCCCTTTAGAAATAAAATTAAAAAGGTGCCATGTTTTGTCTGATAATTACATCTATCTAATCATATAATTTTTTTTGTAATGATAAATAGCAATTATTATATTACGCGTGCCTATCTCTATGTTATTATATATATGTTTGTTATTATATATATGTTCTTAGGTAAGCGTAACAAATAAATAAGAAATAGATGAATACAAAGATTTAATGACCTATTTTGAACAATAGATGTCTTTCACATTGAACTCCAAAAAATTCATAACTTTATTTTTTGAATGGCGGTTCCAAAGAAACGTACTTCGACATCAAAAAAACGTATTCGTAGAAACATTTGGAAGAGAAAAGTATATTTGTCCGCGGTAAAAGCCTTTGCTTTATCCAAATCGATTGCCAACGCGGGTTTTTTGTACGACAAAAAAAGCAAATAATGGGTTGCTGAAGGAATCGGAATCAAGATGAATGGATTGAACAATTCGATTCATTCATAAGATGAAATAATTAAAACAGCAAATCCTATGAACAATCAAGATAAGACAGAATGAACTATTGTGCATAGTACAATGAAATTCTATTTTCAAATTATGTCTGTATTAGAAAAAGGTACTATAAATAAATGGCATTGTTTACTTTTTGATAGAAGGACACAAGATATCAAAAAGTTCAAAAAAAAAGTAGTTTTCTTCGCCATCCATTTACCATTCCAATAATGATATTTAGATTTTTACTAAGTACTAAGCAGTTCTTTGTTCTTATTCAATTATGCATCTTTAATTAGTTTTATATTATTATTATTTTTTATATGTATTATAATTGACTTATTGATAGACTTTAATTTGAGAGTACCTTTTGTACATATAGTTCTATTCAATTGTTTTGAATAATAGAAAACACTAATCACTAATCCATTTGTTTTTCTATTATTCGAAACAATTCATTTCAAGAGCCTTTTAGGTAGATTTGTTATTTTATTCTAAGATAAATTACATACACAATGGATATAAGGATTGATAAAAAAGATAATATAAAATGTATATATATATGAATTTCTGATAAAATAAAGAATCTATTTTATTTCACCTTTAAAGACGAAAAGAAATCCCTTTATTATCGAATCTCCATTCTAAATAAAGTGATAAGAAAAATAAAGAAAAAATAACACAAGACGGAAAAATAAAAGACAATTCGTATTTATATTCCATTATATTGAGAACAAAGCCACCTTTTTTGAACTCTTTAAAGAAAGTATAAAATGGGCAACCAACTACTAAGTTCAGAATGATGTAGCTCTCAAGTATCGAATCCGTGATTAATAAATGGTTTATTCCTATATGATAAAATACGGATTCCTATTAGATTTAACCCTTAAGTGTAGACGATTCAATATCAATAAGTTAATATTTATTTATTACTTCCACCAAGCCGCCATGGTGAAATTGGTAGACACGCTGCTCTTAGGAAGCAGTGCTAGAGCATCTCGGTTCGAGTCCGAGTGGCGGCATCTTCAATTTGTTGGAATTGCGGGAAGATAGCCCTATGATTCAATCTCCAGTTTTTATTTTGTACTATTTTTATTCCGTAATAATAGACAAAGCTCGTTTTTTTTGTAACAAAAAAACTTTTAATATGAAATTTTTTTATGATTTTTGCAACTTTAGAACATATATTGACTCATATATCCTTTTCGATCATTTCAATTGTCATTCCTATTTATTTAATGACCTTGTTCTATGAAATTACAGGACTATCCAATTCGTCAGAAAAGGGTATGATAGCTACTTTTATTTTTCTAACAGGATTCTTAGTTACTCGTTGGATCCATTCAAGACATTTACCATTAAGTGATTTATATGAATCATTACTATTTCTTTCATGGAATTTATCTCTTATTCATATAGTTCCTAAAGTACGCAACTGTAATAAGAATTTCAGTTCCATAACTGGGACAAGTGTAATTTTCACCCAAGCCTTTGTAACTTCCGGTCTTTTAACTGAAATGCATCAATCCGGAATATTAGTACCCGCTTTACAATCCTGGTGGTTAATGATGCACGTGAGTATGATGCTTTTAAGCTATGCAGCTCTTTTATGTGGATCATTATTATCAATAACTATTCTGGTAATTACATTTACAAGAAGGACAGATATTTTTGACAAAATGAATCCTCTCTTAGTGAAGTCATTTCATTTTGGACCGATAGAGAACTTGAAGAAGAATCGAAGTGATCTTGAAAACACTTCGACTCTTTCGTTTAAAAATTATCACAGATATCAATTGACTCGACAATTGGATGATTGGAGTTATCGTGTCATTGGTATAGGATTCACCCTTTTAACAATTGGGATTCTTTCAGGAGCAGTATGGGCTAACGAGACGTGGGGTTCTTATTGGAATTGGGATCCCAAGGAAACTTGGGCATTTATTACTTGGACAATATACGCGATTTATTCACATACTAGAACAAATACAAGTCTGCAAGGTACCAATTCCTCAATTGCCGCTTCTTTGGGATTTTTTATAATTTGGATATGCTATTTCGGGGTTAATCTATTAGGAGTAGGACTACATAGTTATGGTTCATTTGCATTAAGCGTTTAAAGAAAGACAAAAGGAAAAAAGACTATAACACCCACCTATAATATTGTAGTATTCTCTATATCATATAAACTTTTATTTTGAGGCTCCTTTTAATCATTTGAATGAGCCTCAAAAACTACATGGATACTTTTTTTATAATTTTTTTGTTTAGTTGTGAATTCCAGGGTTTTATTAACCTATCTTCTCTGCGCTATCCCCAAAATCAATCTATTCAACCTATGTGTTAAAATAATTGGATACAATAGCTTCTACCTTATCAACTGATAGTGAGAGAACAAAATCAGGATAAATACCAATACCTATGATGGGTAAAAGAATGCAGATTAAAAGAAATATTTCTCTTGGTGCAGAATCTATAAGGTAAGGATTTGGAACATTCAATAACTTGTATCCATAGAACATCTGTCGCAACATAGATAATAAATAAATAGGTGTTAATATCATCCCAATTGCCATTACAAAAGTAATTAGTATTTTTGACATTAGAAAGTATTTTTGGCTGGTAATTGTTCCCAAAAATATCAAGAATTCCGCAACAAAACCACTCATTCCTGGCAATGCAAGAGAAGCCATAGAGAAGGTATTAAACATCGTAAATATTTTTGGCATTAGTATACCTATTCCTCCCATATCTTCAAGATAAGTAAGGCGTATTCTATCATAGCTTGTTCCTGCTAGGAAAAAAAGTGCAGCACCAATAAGTCCATGAGAGATTATTTGTAAAATGGCTCCGTTAAGCCCAATTTCGGTTATAGAACTAATTCCTATGAGTATAAAGCCCATATGAGATACGGAGGAATAGGCTATTCTTTTTTTACAGTTTCGTTGACCTGGAGAAGTTGAAGCTGCATAGATTATTTGAATAGTTCCTAGTATTATCAAATAGGGAGAAAAGAGAGAATGGGCATGGGGTAATAATTCCATATTTATTCGAACAAATCCATATGCCCCCATTTTTAATAAGATTCCAGCCAGAAGCATACATGTACTATAATGCGCCTCCCCATGGGTATCCGGCAACCATGTATGTAAAGGTATGATCGGTGATTTAACAGCATAAGCAATAAGGAAGCCCAAATAAAATATTATTTCCAATGCCGCAGGATAGGGTTGATTAGCTAATGTTTCAAAATGGAATCTTGGTTCATTGGAAGCATATAAACCCATACCTAGAATGCCCATTAAAAGAAAAATGGACCCCCCCGCAGTGTACAAAATGAACTTTGTAGCGGAGTACAGACGCTTCTTTCCTCCCCACATGGACAGAAGTAGGTAAACAGGAATTAACTCCAACTCCCACATAATGAAAAATAGTAAAAGATCTCGGGAAGAAAAGAATCCTATTTGACCGCTGTACATAGCTAACATAAGGAAATAGAACAATCGCGAATTTGGGGTAACTGGCCGGGCCGCTGAAGTAGCTAAAGTAGTGATAAATCCTGTCAATAAAATGGGTCCTATAGAAAGTCCATCAATTCCTAGTCGCCAGTGAAAATCAAAGGTATTTATCCAGTTTAAATCTTCCCCCAGTTGGATTAATGGATCATCTAATTGAAAATGATAGCAAAAGGCATAGGTTGTTAGAAGGAGTTCAAATAAGCAGATACAGATGGCATATGATCGAACCACCTTATTTCCTCTATGAGGTAGAAAGACAATTGAAGAACCCGCGGATATGGGCAAAACAACAATTATTGTTAACCAATAAAAATGACTCGTAGTAAAGACAAAATACACTTTGATTTGACCATCAAATAAAAACCCGCACTCGGAATTAATGGATCCCGCGCGGGTTTTTACTGGTAAAGAGGAATCAAATAGATTCAAGAAAAGTTTTCTGTGCCCTATCAATAAGCAAGACCCATGCTGCGAGTTGTCTCATGCCATAAATAAACCCGTATACTCAAAAAGTCGGTTGGACAAGCGGATTCACATCTCTTACAACCCACGCAGTCCTCTGTTCTTGGGGCGGAAGCAATTTGCTTAGCTTTACATCCATCCCAAGGTATCATTTCCAGTACATCTGTAGGACATGCTCGTACGCATTGGGTACATCCTATACATGTATCATAAATTTTTACTGAGTGTGACATTGGATCTATTAATTTTTTGAAACGTCATAAATTTTCTATCCGGTAAAATGAAAGGATTAGTAAATGATTCAATATTGTGAACACCAGATGAATCGGTGATTAGATTAGAACAGAATGCTTTTATCAATCTATTTCTGCTCTGTTCATCAGATATGGCAAAGATACTTTGATCTCTTATCTTTCATAATGCACAGTCATATGAGTTGTACACATTTTTTCTAATCATTGAATTTGTTTGAATGAATTACTTACTATAACTATATATGACAATATGAAAGAAGATGCTAGCTCACTTCGATTCCTAATCCGTGTTTGTTAGTTATGTAATGATCCATGGGCCCATAAGTGTATGTATATTCTGACAGAGTCACATATATATCTTTATTTCTATCAGTCATTATTATGACTATTTATTCAACAAATTGGATTGATTGATACGCGTTGATTTTCTGTTACGATGGATCAAAGAAAGAATGGCCAGGCCAATAGCAGCTTCAGCGGCTGCAATAGCCATAACGAATAGGGAAAAAATGTCGCCCTTTAATTCGCGATTATCAAATAAATCGGAAAATGTTACAAGATTGATATTAACAGCATTCAGTATAAGTTCAAGACACATGAGTGCTCTAACTATGTTTCGACTTGTGATTAATCCATATATCCCAATAGAAAATAAATAGGCACTCAAAACAAGTATCTGCTCGAGCATCATCGATCAACTCCTCGTCAATCTCGATTCATTTCATTATTTATCATAATTGATTAAAGCAAATGTTGAATGGAATCAGATCCTCAATCATATAAGAAAATCAATATAGAAGAAATACAGGATCAAGAAGGGCGTTGGGGATAGGTTGAACTAAAAGGATTTCAATATGTCCCATGAAATAATAAGAATATTCTTTCTGAGGGAATCCATGTGACATGATAACAATCAAAGAAAAAAGGATTTCTTTTTTTTTTGATTTGTTAGTCTAAATTGTAAGTATTTATTCCCTCCCGACGAGCCATAGAAATTGCGCCCACCAAGGAAACTAAAAGAATTATAGAAAGAAGTTCAAATGGAAGAGAAAAATCTGTTGATAAATGAATCCCAATCCGTTGGACATTACTTGTGAGTTCCTGTTCTATGATTTGGTTTGATCTTGTAGTCCAAACAATTCCGTACCATGACGTGTTTGAGATAGTAGCAATTAGTGAAATGGAAATACTTATACAAACTACTGAAGTGAACCCATCTCCAACAGTCCAAATAGAAAAATTATTGTAATATTCTGACCCATTCATAAACATAACAGCAAATAGGATTAATACATTTATGGCTCCCACGTAAATAAGGAGTTGTGCAGCAGCTACAAAATAAGAGTTGGATGAAATATAAAATAAAGATATACAAATAAGAACTAATCCCGATGAAAAGGCAGAATAAATAGGATTGGTAAATAATACTACTCCTAGACCTCCTAATATAAGAACGGATCCTAGACATACTAAAAGAATATCATGTATTGTCCCAGGTAAATCCATTATGTGCAAAAGAAAAGATAAATAAGTTCAAATATCCCATGATTTTACTGATCAGGAAAAAAGTGGGTTAGCCCTTTTTTGATTTACTATACTCTCTACACATAGCGTAAGTGGATAGTAATGAAGAATCTGGCTTCTTTCCTTCTTTATTTATGGAAAAAATCCTATTTTGAAATAATCAAATAAAGAAATATGAATAGATTGGGAATAGAGCCATAATCCTAACAAATAGCATTCAAATTTGTATGAGCAACCAAAATGAAAGAAAATTACCTACATTCGATCAAACAAACTTCTCTTCTTTATTAATTGGGAATCGTTCTGGAATCAAGGGGTTTATCCATAGATCTTTTTGGGGTCGAAGTCCGAACTGTTCGAACTGTGTAATCTCCACTTACGGACTTTGGTAACCGACCCAAAGCTATTTGGTTATAATTCAATTCGTGGCGATCATAAGTAGAAAGCTCATATTCTTCAGTCATTGATAAACAGTTGGTGGGGCAATACTCAAGGCAGTTACCACAAAATATACAGATTCCGAAATCAATACTATAATGAAGCAACCGCTTCTTTCTAATATCTCTTTCTAGTTTCCAATCAACAACAGGTAGATCTATTGGACATACGCGAACACATACTTCACAAGCAATGCATTTATCAAATTCAAAGTGGATTCGTCCACGGAAACGCTCCGATGTTCTCGATTTTTCATAGGGATATTGAATGGTTACGGGTAAACGATTCGCGTGAGATAAGGTAATCATGAAACTTTGACCAATGTATCTTGCAGCTCGTACTCTTTGTTGACCATAATTCATGAACCTAGCCACCATGGGAAACATATCGTGAATATGCATGAATAATTTGATCTTTCTTTCTCCTGCTCTGGTAGTACTATCCAGAATATCCTATTTTGTTACAGCGAAAGGAGTTGAGAAGAAGTTGTTAATAATAGATTCCCTAGGGAAATAGGTAAAAGAAATTTCCACCCAAGATTTAATAGTTGGTCCATTCTCATCCTGGGTAAAGTCCATCTTGTTGCGATAGGAAGAAACAGGAACAAATAAGCTTTAACCAGTGTAATAAGGATACTGATTGTTGCTCCAAGGATCACACTAGTTGGATTGATTTCAAAAATCCCGTTAATTAGTATGTATGGAATAGAAGGATTCCACCCCCCTAAGTAAAGAACTGTTACGAATAATGAAAAAACTAGTAGATTTAGGTAAGAAGCAACATAAAAGAAAGAAAATGGAATGCCTGAATATTCGGTTTGATAACCTGCTACTAATTCCTCCTCGGCTTCTGGTAAATCAAAGGGCAACCGCTCACATTCCGCGAGCGAAGAGATTATAAAAACTAGAAATCCGATAGGTTGACGCCAAAGATTCCAACCCCAAAAACCGTAGTTTGACTGTGCCTGAACTATATCGACCGTACTTGAACTGTTAGATAATCATAGTCGACGATAACATCACGGTTTTCGTCACTATTCCAGAACCGTACATGAAACCTCAACTTCATACGGCTCCTCAATGGTCACGAATAAATGCTTTGATATTCCCTATCCCATAGGAGAAAATAAGGATTCATCGGAATGAATGGTGATAAGTAGATAGACCATTGGGATTCTGTCCGCCATAAGAAAATCTACAATAACAAATAAAAACATGCTTCAGAATCTATCTCATCCTTTATTCATTTGTATTCAGTAATAACTTGATTCTTCAATGAAATACTCGTTATAGCAATCGAGATTTCCAACCTTTTTTGTTCCTGTTCTTCTCTTCTTTCTCGTGGGTCCTAATAAAGAATTACTTCGTTCCTGATAGTGATTTTTGAATCAGTGGATAGGAGTTCTACTCTGGACCGAGATCATGGGGAAGTACTCTTTGATCATTTCTACTAACTTCAAGTCCTCATTATGATTCCTTTTATTCCAAAATATCCGCGTGCATATTTTAGATTAGTTCCATTACTAATCTTTTTCGTACCTTGGTGTTTCTAACCTTCCACTCCATTCGGATTGATCCCCCATAGGGTAATACATACAAAAGTAAAAACTCCATACAGTTGATCTTTTTCGCCCGCTTCAAGTCATGATGACCTAATCAACTCAACCAGCACTTGGGGTAAACAGTTTTCACCAGTTATGCTTAGCTCCACTTACTCTCGTACATAGGGAATGAGACTCCATTTTCTTACTGCCGATTTAGAAGCTGTTTTGTTTTACTCATATAACTATCTGGTTCATCGATCCCCATGATGAAGAAAAAAAGAGTTTCATATATTCAACCTTTTTTCTATAAAAAGAGATAAGAGTTTCTATTCTAACGAATCACACGTAGAGATATTGATAACACACACGGAGTTAATGGTATTTCATAACTAATAGATTGAGCAGCAGCTCGTAAACCACCTGAAAAGGAATATTTATTATTTGATCCATATCCTGACATAAGAAGTCCAATAGGGGCAATACTTGAAATGGCGATCCATAGAGAAACACCTATACTAAGATCGGTTAGAACAAGGTGATATCCGAAAGGAATTACGGAATAAGTCAGTAGGACTGAGAGGACCGCTAAGGATGGTCCGACACTGAATAAACGAGTATTCCCCCTAGATGGAAGAAGATCCTCTTTGAAAAGTAGTTTGATCCCGTCTGCGAGAGGTTGAACAATGCCTAAGGGGCCGGCATATTCAGGTCCAATTCGTTGTTGTATCCCTGCAGATATTTTTCTTTCCATCCACACAATCACTAATACGCCTAGTGTTATTCCCGATACAAGAGTCAAAATAGGTACAAGTAACCGTATGATACCAGAGACCTCCTTTCTGGATCCCCAGATGAAAAAAGAATGGATAGCTAGTCTTTCTTTCATATCAATGATCATTTCAACGATCAACTTCTCCCATAATGATATCTACACTACCTAGTATTGTCATGATATCAGCCAATTTCATTCTTTTAACTAGCTGAGGAAGAATTTGCAAATTGATGAACCCCGGTGGACGAATTTTCCATCTCCAAGGAAAAACACTATGATCCCCTATCAGAAAAATACCTAATTCTCCTTTTGGAGCTTCTACTCTCACATAAAGCTCTTGCTTTAACAATTCAAAGTTGGGAGAAGGCTTTTTCGCAATGAATCGATAGTCAAAATCATTCCATTTTGAATCTCTTGTTGTATCAAAGCGTCGGAATTCTAAATTTTCATAGGCCCCCCCCCTCGGAATTCTTTCGAGAGCCTGTTGAATAATTTTGATAGATTCTGTCATTTCACCCATTCGTACTAAATAACGAGCTAAGGAGTCTCCTTCCTTTTGCCATTGTACTTTCCAATCGAATTCATCATAAGACTCATAACGATCCACTTTACGAAGATCCCATGGGATTCCGGAAGCTCGTAGCATAGGTCCTGATAAACCCCAATTTATTGCTTCCTCTGTACAAATAAAGCCTACCCCTTCAACTCGTTCCAAAAATATGGGATTGCGCGTAATAAGCTGTTGATATTCAACAACTCCCGTTAAAAAAGAATTGCAGAAATCGAAACATTTATCTATCCATCCATAGGGGAGATCCGCAGCTACTCCCCCAATACGGAAATAATTGTGCATCATTCGCATACCGGTGGCAGCTTCAAATAGATCATATATTAATTCTCTCTCTCTAAAAATATAGAAGAAAGGAGTCTGTGCACCAATATCGGCCATAAAGGTTCCAAGCCATAACAAATGTGAAGCTATACGACTCAACTCCAGCATAATTGCCCTGATATTGCTGGCTCTTTTAGGTACTTGAATATTTCCCAATTTCTCCGGCCCATTAACCGTTATGGCCTCTGTGAACATGGTAGCTAAATAATCCCAGCGTGTCACATAAGGTAGATATTGTATAGTTGTTCGGTTTTCCGCAATTTTTTCCATCCCTCTGTGTAAATAACCCAATATGGGTTCACAGTTAATAACATCTTCACCGTCTAGAGTAAGAAGGAGTCGAAGAACACCATGCATTGATGGGTGGTGAGGCCCCATATTGACTATGAAGAGGTCTTTTTTTGTGTCTGGTACAGTCATATCTTTTCTTCTCCGATCCCACATTCATTATTTGCATCCTTGAAAACGAAAGGAGATTCATAAAAATCAAAAACCGCAAGATCTAATGAGGACCATAATTCAAACGAAAAATGAATTCCAAATTAACTACTCGTTAGTTCACGAATACCCAATTGACCAATTAATTCCTTATAACGTGCTCCATTTTTCTTTGATAAATAAAGCAGCAGTCTTTTACGTTTCTCCAGAATTTGACGCAGGCCCCTCTGAGATAAATAGTCCTTTCTGTGCAGTTCCAAGTGCGAAGTAAGCCTATCTATCCTATTGGTAAAAAGGGATACTTGAAATTCGACAGATCCCTTTTTCTCTTTTTGTGCGATAACCGACATGAACGAATTTTTGGCCATATAAAAAAATGATTCTCCCTTTTTTCTTTCTTTTCATTTGCACACTTGCCAATCAGTAGTAAGAATACTATTTCGATTTGGTGTACACAATAATCCCGATTCATTCATATAATACTCTTAGATACTACTTCTATCTCTTTCTATCAAACAAATTCAAAATAGAGTGACATCAATAAAAATAATGCAGGATACAAAGGTATGGGATGTCTCCCATACCTAAGAAAGATAATGAAATTCTTTGGACCCGAGAAAAGAAAATCTTGTCAATTGATTTACGGGTCCAATTGATGCGTCACTAAATAGTTATCATTATCAGAATACCTACCTATAAGTATGCCACAATCTATTTATTTCCCCCCCTATCACCCCCTACTAGCCTCATACACTGCATAAGAAAGGAGCAAGAAAATTAGAACCCCCCCCTCGCCGCATACACTAGATGGACTACAAATATATACAAACCCAGGTATCCTGTCAATTTTCTATTGTGTCTAGGAGCGAAAATCGTATCAAGAAGAAAGAAATCAGAATTCTGTCTTTTTTCTTCGTATCCTAGATTAAGATTACTTAGGTACTTAACCTTAGGGGCGAATGACATAGCTATGGTTTGATACATAATCCCAATTCCATCCCATTGTATAGCAAAAGTACGCGGTTCAATCAAGAATTCAGGCGGATCTTCGTTTACCAAAGGTGGAAAAGGGGATCTAGGAAGACCAATCCATACTGTCCACATGTCTATTCTTCTTTTTCGAAGAATAATTTGAAGCGTTTTCTGTCCCTCCGTCTCGCCCGACGTTTTAGCTACTATAGCACCTAGGAAGAGTATATTAGTCATGTGTTCATCGAACTCAGAACGATAGCATCCGAATTGAGAAATGAAAAATTGTTCCACAAGCTGGTCGAAGTCCCCCAGCCCCCTCTTATATTTCCTCTTCATTTCATGGTTTTGACTGGCTAATTCCATGGCGGTGAGTTCCAAATTGTTTCCTTTCCTTACTCTATCTGATACACTATTTTGTACTTTCTCCTCTTCCCTTGAGCTAAGATTCACTTGATCCTTCTGGGTTTCTTCGTGCTGCTTTTGAGTGTATAATTCAACAGATTCTTTTTGATTAGCTCCTATGGAAAGATCACTTGGATTATTTCCATTCAAACTAAATAGAAGTAATTTGATTGGTATGATCCAAGGTTCAGTCATATATCTATCATAATCAAGTCGTAGCAATTCTGGGAAGAACCCAGTATACCTCAACCACTCCCATCTAGAATTCACCATCCCAGGCGGTCCTCCCACCCAATCAAAAAGAATAAATCTTGCTTCTGCCTTTTCTTCTGCCTTTTGAGTCGTCATTTGTAAATAGAGAGAAAAAGGATCTTTCTTTTTGGGACCCGTCTCAGTATTTTTCTTAGTGTTGGTCCCGCGATCTCTCTTCGTCCTAGTCTCCTTTGTCTCTCTAGTAAGAAAATGGCTGAATTCAACATACTTTCTATCTAGATTTTCATCCCTATCATCTAGATTTTCCGCCCTATCATTTGGATCATTGTAATTACTAAGAGTTATCTTAAGAGTTCTACTTTCTGATATATGATTGAAGAGTGATTCATATATATGAAATTCTTTCACATATTTATCAGTAATAGCATATTGTTCTGATATATGATTGAAGAATGATTCATATCTATTAGATTTCTGATTGAAAAGTGATTTATTAGATATAAAATATTGATACGCTAAAAGATCGTCTCTATATCTTCTATATCTTTTGCTTACTATGTTATAAATCAATAAACCGAATTGATTCTGTCTATCAGAACCAATCCCTTGATATTTTTCATATGAATCCTCCGAGTCGTCATTTGGAATGGGACCATGTTGATTAACCCTCACCCTCCTTCTCCATTGATTAACCCACCTTCTCCATTCTCTCGGCGCTAATTTAGACCAGTTTAGATGAGATAAATGGGATGGATAACAAGTCCTTAACCAGCTTTTCCATTCAGCAGTTATTATTGGATTCGCCTTTAAGAGACGTCTTTTGTAGTATTGAAATTGAAATAGGACTTCGGAGATAGATTTGGGAATCCAATTGGTTTGCAGTAATTTGTAAAATACATGGATTTGGGACAAAGAAGAAAAATCCCCGTGAATCTTTGCATTTTTCTTACCAATAATCAAAGTATCTTTTATAATCGAAATGGGGTCCATTCCTGTTTCATTATTGGAACTGTATTTATTTATAATCGTTTTTGTCGAGTCAAGAAAAAGTGGTACATTTTTCTTGGAAATGGGAATGATACATAGAAAGATATCCATGTATATTCTTTCAATCAACGATTTTCTAAAATCGTTCCATTTAGTAATTAATTGGCTACTTTCTTGTTTTTTCAATATTTTCAAACTCTCTTTCTTTGATTCCGTTCTTTTAGCTATATCACGAGTTCCCATTCTTTTCTGCCTTTCCTTGATGCTATTGATTTGGTCTATTGTTTTGATTCTTTTCTCATCCAGGTCCTGAATCCTTCTTTGTTTCATTGAAGAATCTTCCCCATGCATGGATCCAATTCGAATAGTTGATTCAGGGATGATCGTATTACTGTAATCCTCCTTATTTTTACTTGGGTCAGATATCCTCCTTGTTTTTTCTTTGAAAAAACGTTGGATTTTGATTATCATTCTTACCATTTCTCTTATTATTTGTATTCTTAGACACATTCTTAGACACATTCTTAGACACTTTCTTAGATACAAAAAGAATCTCGTTGGGACTCTTCGAATCTTTGTTTGGAATGAGTTAAGAATTCGTTTTAAAAAGGAGTGTTTTCGCTTTACGGGAGAACCAAGGGGGATTGCCGTTTCCTTTCCAGAAACAGTTAAATAACGGTAAGTTATTTTTTTTTTTCCTCCAGCTTTATCTTTTTTCATTCGAGCTTTATGAGGAGCTCGTTTCTTAGATTTCCGCCAGGGTTTCAGAACGAAAGGAAATACGATTTTTATCTGAATACCGTCCTCTTCCCAGTTTTCTGGAAGTTCGGTCTCAAATAGTTCAGTACCAATACTACCAGTGAACTCAGATAGTGCAATACCAGTAAATGTGGATATATAATGCTTTTCTTTACGCAAGGCCCTCCAATCTTGGGACCACTCCGGAGATTGAAATAAAAGTTTACGAAGCACATTTTTGAATATGATTAATGACGGTAATACTATCTTTTTTCTAAGAATCGACTGTCCTAATAACATATAAGTCCTTATTTCTTGGCCGGATGGAATGATTTCTACCCACATATCTATCGTTCTTCTCCTCTCTTCTTCCTCATTCTCGTTTCTCTCCTCCACCCCCGGTTCATCTCCTATTTTTTCATATGCTGACTGAATTTTTTTTATTAATGCTAGTACTAATGCTAGTACGTTTTGCACCTCATTCCTAAAGAGCCTCCTAATTTTGGAGGTATCGAAAGACAAATCAAAAAGCAAAGACCAATCCCAGTCAAAAAACAAACCAAAAAAGAAAGACAAAGCAGGCATAATGTTTTCGTGCCGGTGATAAAAAAGGGGCGCAGTAACATTTGGTTGCCAGCTTTTCAAAGTGACGATTTTACGTCTTTGAGAGCGCATCGACCACTTGATTATCGAACGATCAAAATCGGGTTCGTCGACAAACTCTAAGTAACTCTCATCCTTCTCGTCTTCCTCTTCGTCGTCGTTCTTACTAACAACCCTCTCCTCCACAATCTGGTCCCTATCCACAAGTTCATTCCTGTAGACTGCCATTGTCATGAGGTCAAATTCTTCCTCATCTCTCTTTTCGTTCCCTAGACCTAGACCTTTTTTGAAACTTTCCTTCCGGAGTTTTTCTTTATCCTCCTCTGTTAGTTCTTCGTGGTCTTGATCAATTAAGTCAGTGGTTAACTTGTATACCCATCGAGGAACTATTTTGTTGATTTCTTTCACTTCAAATTCATCACTTTTTTTTTGATCCGTTGGATGAGTTATTTGGTCCCTATCTAACAAAACCTTTTTGAGAGGAATTCTATTCATAGAATCTATTTTTTTCTCTATCGAATTGAATTCTTTTCCGTGGATTGTTACACGATATGGTCCGTTCAAGGAAGGATCAGACCACTTAGGTAAGTATTCTGTGGATTCTTCCTCTTGCTCTTCCTCATTGGACTTTTTCTCCTCTTTCTTTTTGGATTCCTTTGAATCTTCTTGGTTGTACAATCTATTACTCTTTTCCAGCACATCGAAGATAAGAGCGCCTTCGTCTAGGAATGCTTTTCGGCTTACAAATTCATATGCTAGGTCCCCCCTGTGTTGTTCGTTGGTATCAACCCATTCTTTATATGGGTCCGAGACAACTAATGGATGGTCCGAGTGCGCCCAATGATTTTCTTCGAGCATATCCCAAAAAGTAGACAAACTCGGTGGATATGTGAAAGATATACGAGCTTTTCCAGCACTTGTACTTATTTGAAAAAAATATTGAGACATCTCATTCCGGACAGGATTTGAAAATAGATGATTGGCTATATATCGCATCGGTCGTTTCCACCGGCGAGGATCGAAAAAACGACGCCCGATTAATGATCGTTGAGAAAAGGATAAGCATAAGAATGGAGGTTCTTCTTTCTTTCCTCCTCCACCTTTTTTTCTTTCGCGTTTTTGCAATTCCGCGTCTGAGGAAATGGGAGTCTTCCGGAAGCGGAAGGATAGAGTTGTTCTTTTCAATTTCCTTTTTGCTTCTGAGTCATCCGTTT